TACTAATTGGATGTCCTAATCGGTTACAAAATTTCATTTTAGCTAACGATCCAATCAAAGGACTAATTGGAACTAATGTAGTAATCTTCTTCATAGCATTATCCATTAGAAATGAATTTTCTAGCATTTGACTCCGTATCACTGAACGATTTATTCGCATACTTGAAAAATAGCCCACAAATCCGAGGGAATGCTTAGATAATTGGTTTATATAAATCCTTCCTGGTTGAGACCAAACATAAAAATGACATTGCCATAAATGGACAAGGTAATATTTCCATTTATTTATCAAAAGAGGCGTATCCTTTGATGCCAGAATGGATTTTCCTTGATATCTAACATAATGCATGAAGAGATCCTGGAAGAACCATAGGCTAGTTGGAAAATCATTAGCAAAGACTTCTTCTACGGAATGTTTTATTTTTCCATAGAAATATATTCGCTCAAAAAAGCCCCCAGAAGATGTTAATCGTAAATGAGAAGATTGGTTACGGAGAAAAAGTAAGATGGATTCATATTCACAAACATGAGAATTATACAGGAACAAGAATAATCTTAAATTACTTTTTGAAAAAATAGAAATGGATTTATTTGGAATAAGAAATCTATTCCAATTATAATATTCGTGAAGAAAAAGTCGTAATAAATGCAAAGAAGAGGCATCTTTTACCCAGTAGCGAAGGGTTTGAACTAAGATTTCCAGATGAATGGGGTAGGGTATTAGTACATCTGATACATAACTTAAATGTGGGAATTTGTTCTCTAAAAAAGGAAATATTGAATGAATTGATCGTAAATTATAATATTTTACGATTTCGGTTCCCTTTAACGAAGATAGTAATCGTAGGGAAAATGGAATTTCCACAACGACTGCAAATCCCTCTGATATCATTTGAGAATACAAATTCTTATTGTACCCAAAAACTGGATTTTGGTTAGAATCATTAGCGGAAATACTCAAATGATTCTGTTGATACATTCGAGTAATTAAACGTTTTACAATTAGTAAACTAGATTTATTGTCATAACCCACATTTTCCAACAAATTCGATCTATTTAAACCATGATCATGAGCAAATGCATAAATATACTCCCGAAAGATAAGTGGGTATAGAAGTTCATGTTTCCAAGATCTATCTAGTTCTAAATATCCTTGAAATTCCGCCATTTGAAATTAGATTTGAACCGAAAATAGGAGAGGAGATTTTTGGGGTTATCAAATGATACATAGTACGATACAGTCCAAACAAGGTATTTATAGTACATAGTAAGAAAAAAAAAAAAGATACCTCGGAAAAAGGTAAGACTCATCAACGGACTCTCTATCCTCTCTTTTTTCACCTAATTGGTTTATATTTATTCTAGGCTAACAAGATGGTTAGAAATCCTTTATTTTTGCAATCCAATCGTTCTTTTGATTTTGAAAAAAAAAAAAACCTCTTTATCAATATACTGCCTTCTTCTACACATTTATCTCCACCGCATAATGGAGATGGAGATAGCTAATCGTTAGGACTCAAAAAAATAGATAATCCACTCATGGGAAAAGCCTTTCCCGCGTCAAGCACTAATATATTTTTAACGTCTAATTAGACCGGTTAATCGTTCAAAAATTAAGAACAGGAGCTCGTTACTTTTTGTTTCCCTATAATTGGAACCTATAGTAGGGTTCTATCCATTTATTTACTCGACCCAACTTTCACTTTAGTTTGAATTTCTTTTCTTTTTAAATTGATTTTGTTCCTCGCCAAGAATTCAAACAATTTAAACAAGGTTTTTTACCTATATGGTAAGAATGAAATAGTCTCAGAATTCTCTATTGATACGACATGCTGCTTTTTCCATTCATTCCTTTCAGGATCAGTCGCGGTCTTACAAACTCTACCGATGGTATAGACGAATCCTTTGCTTCATACAAATGTGTAAAAGATGCTAGCCGCACTTAAAAGCCGAGTACTCTACCGTTGAGTTAGCAACCCGAACTAAAATAATTAGAATGTGTATAGTTACAATCGGAATCCCAATAAATAAAGAGATTGAATTGCACGGCGCAATCAAAACATTTTAAAAAAGACAAAACAAAAATCTAAAAATTTATAATTAATTATGAACATAATAAAAATGAACAGATCCGATGAAAAAAAAAAAAATTTTCAGATCAAAATAGAGATGAAAATCAAAATATTTGTAGACCCACTCTTGTCTCTTATGTTATCATTTATTCTATTTTGATCATTTTAATCAAAGCCAAAACGACTTCTTGTATTATACAAAAACAACTTCTTATATCACAACAAATCCAATGAACCCTTTATTTGAATGAAATAAAATCAAATCTATACGACAGAGATAAATGGATTCATTTATCTATAATCGGATTATATTTATTTGATAGACTGTTGTCAATATGGATGTGAATGTTGAGAAAAGAATACAATGAAGAAATAGAAAAAAAAACTAAGGATTTATGTTGGATTAGCACTACATAGATAATTGACATATAGACAAAGGGGTGTAAACGGACGAATAAATTTAAGACGAAGTAGAAAAAAACTCAGGTTTATTCAATTAATATCAATCAATATCAAAAGTAAAAAAAGCAAAGAGTTAAGTTTTCTTTTTTTTTTTTCATAGAATTCCAATGAAAAACACCCATCGACATGACAATAATATAAAAAATGGAAGACAAAATTGTTTATTCTCTTTCTATTTTTTATATCTATCACATCAATAAAATTAATAAAATAGATTTTTATCGTTATAAAAGACGACATTCTATAGTAGCAATAATAAATTAAATATGATATAAATCGAAAAGAAAAAAGAATAGCAGAGAAAAGATTATACAAATCTATATACAAATCATCCACACCTTCTTTATTTATATATATTTCTATATTTCATTAATTGAATTTTGTTTGGTGATTAAAGCGAAATTCCATAAAAACCCCCGCCTTCTTTGAAATATCATGAACAGTTCCTGTAGGCTGAGCACCTTTTTCAAGGAAATATAGAATAACAGGAACATTTAAATAGGTTTGATTCTTTATCGGATCATAAAAACCCACTTTCCGAAGAACTCTTCCTTCTCTTCGGGATCGAACATCAATTGCAACGATTCGATAAATGGCTCATTGGGATAGATGTAGATAAAAAATACCCCCCCCCCCGAGAAACGTATAAGAAGTTTTATCCTCGTACGGCTCAAGAAATTTTAAGTTAGGATTATGTAAAGAATTATAATGTAAAATATATCCATAAAACCATCAAATCAATTAGACCAAGAATTCGTTTTCTTTAACATCATATGATTTAAATACTTGTTTCTTATTCTTTCCCCAACAAAAAAAAATTATTCGTATTTGTAATTTGCACTCTCATAACTCAAGTTGTATAACTCGCAAAGGAAACCCTTTAAGCATTTCATTTATTGAGCGGTCTCTAATTCCCTTTGTGTCTGTCTCCTTTCGAATCTCTTTTGATTCTTCAATTTAATCTGGTTCTAGTTGTTGAGACGATTGAAAAGGGTATTTCCTTGTTCTAGGATTCTTTATCTTTGCCTTGAATCATTGGGTTTAGACATTACTTCAGTGATCTTTAATCGTTTCAAAATGGCAGCAACATACCATTTTGTGGATTTTTTTCTATCAAACAATCATAGGAATGGTTGATTCCTGTGTAATACACTTTTGATTTGATCGAAAGAATTTTACCAATTCAAAAAAATTTGACTTTTCAATTTGAAACTTGATTGAATTTGATCCTTTCGATTTCTCTATCGAAAATATACTTACAAAGTTAAGCTGTCCCAATTTATTAATTGATACTAACCCTAGATTCTTGCCTCCGAGAAACGAATCAATACGTTCTGCTCGAGCTCCATCATGTACGATACAGTTTCCATCACAACTTCCTCAAAAATGAGGTTCTAGTGGAACAGAACAACCGATGTCGAGCTAAGAGCACTTTCATTCCTATATAATATAAAATGGTGGATATAAGAATCCACAGCAGATCATGTCCTTCAAATCGCACGTTGCTTTCTACCACATCGTTTTAAACGAAGTTTTACCATAACATTCCTTTAGTTTAGTTTGGAACCAGTATGTAATTAATTCCATTATGAAATCATGAATAGTCATTGGTTCGGTCGGTACTTAGAAATCGATACTTTGTAATCGACACTTTGGAATCTATACTGTATTTTTTCCTTCTATATGAAATATAGTTTCTGAAGAAGTCTCAGCAAGAATTCAATTTAACCCCAGATACATATATTTATAAATATTTTATTTATAAATATATAATATTCTAATTCGAATATTAGGATTATAAAAAAAAAATAAAATAAGTTATTTTTGAATCTTCATCTTCAAGTAACTTGATACTGATAGGATAAATTCACCAATTTCACATTTCTTCGAGTACTAAGAACTCGTAAGAAATCATCAATTTGAAAAAATCAGAATCAAAATAATATGGGATCCCTAGATATATCAGATAGACTAAACAATTGTCACTGAAAGAAATTATAGCTATTCCATCTTAAATATTTAAGATTTAGAGATTACAAATAGATTCTATCCCATCTGGGTGTTATTTGAACTCGATTAAATTTGTGAAAAAGATATGATTCAGAAAAGACTCATTACGAATAATAATCCATTTTTAAATATTCTACTCTTCTCTTAAACAGAAGAGTTTTCAAAAAAAAAAAGGAAGCTTTATCCTTATAAAGTAAGCTTTATCTTTATTCTAATATAATATATATGATATATATTATATGATATATATGGGTTAAGTATGTGATAATATCATAATGTGTTGGGTGTATGGACGGATATGCTCTGGGACGGAAGGATTCGAACCTCCGAATAGCGGGACCAAAACCCGTTGCCTTACCACTTGGCCACGCCCCATGTATATTTCACACTAATAAATAGTAATTTTAGTATTGGTTGTTCGTCAACTCCAGCCTAAATATCTATAAAATAAATTAGATTATTGATAGAATTTTTATATGTGTAGATATAGAATTAAACTGATGAATTTATTGATCATTACATCTAATTCAATTAAGATATTGTATGAAAGTATGATTTATTCTATTCACTTTTGATTTGAGAATTGAAATGTTTGATTGGGCGAGTTCAAATCAAAGAAGGTTTTTTGGTTTATATAATTTTTTTTTATTCATTTTCCCTTCTATTAATAACTCAACTTATTAATAATTCAATCAAAATAAATACAATTACCCTCAAGAACAAAATGTTTGTTATGCTTAATATATTTAGTTTGATCTGTATCTGTCTTAATTCTGCCCTTTATTCAAGTGATTTTTTCGTCGCCAAATTGCCAGAGGCCTACGCTTTTTTAAATCCAATCGTAGATGTTATGCCAGTAATACCTTTGCTATTTTTTCTCTTAGCTTTTGTTTGGCAAGCTGCTGTAAGTTTTCGATGAGATTTTTAATACTGTCCTAGACAAATTCATGATTTATTCAAAAAAAAAAATTCTAACAATTGATACGATCAGATAAGTCTTACAGTCTGAACCCTCGATTCAAATAGTGAAATTCTGGTATAGCCGTGATAAATCGAGATCACCCCATTTCACTTCCTTATTCTGACTTTTTTCCATTGCAAGACCTCTTGAAGTTTTCCACAATGTCTAATTGTGAGTAGTAAAGAAAATTTTTTGTAATGAAAAACTCCACTTTTATTAAAAATTTTCTATTTCTAATCTGAAAAGAACTTTAGTTTATTTCTTGGTGTCAAAATGAAAATATAAATATAGTAGGTATGCAATATAAAATACAAATAGAGAATCTATTCTCTTTTTTCCTAAAAAAAGAATCTTGGAGATTGTGTAATGCTTACTCTAAAACTATTTGTCTACACGGTAGTGATATTCTTTGTCTCTCTATTCATCTTCGGATTCCTATCTAATGATCCGGGGCGTAATCCTGGACGTGAAGAATAAAAAAGAAATAAGGTTTTTTTTTCTTGCTTGATTTTTAACTGTTCTTAGTAGGATTTTAGCTATTTCACATTTTTAACTATATAAAATAACTTAAAAAAAAAAAGAACTCACGAAAAATTCGAAAGGAAATAGAAAGTTATCGACGAAAACGGAAAGAGAGGGATTCGAACCCTCGGTACGAAAAAATCGTACAACGGATTAGCAATCCGACGCTTTAGTCCACTCAGCCATCTCTCCCCCAATTGAAAAAGGATAAGTATTACGTTACATAAGTCAAAATAAGGCTTGAAAAAAGACTTTCTTATTTATTTAGTTTATTTTTTTATTTAATATAATTAGAATAATTCGATATTTATTTCTTATTTATATAATATAAATAATAATATAAATAATATAAATTTTTTATATAAAAAAAAAAAAAATAAAAAAGAAATAGCAATAATATTAAATATTAAATAAATAAAAATAATATTAAATAAATAAAAAAAAATTCTCTTTGATTTTTTCCAAAGAAACCCTTTCTTTCCACGGCTTGGCCTGGTCAGTACCTAACTGGGCCGGGCCTCTTTTGTTCGAACAAATCAAATTAAAATGGTTTATTTAATTTGAAAACACAAGGGTTTATTATTGAGATTGAAACAATCATAAGAAGGACTATTTTGATTCCTTTGATATATAATCAAAATAGCATTTCCTAGCTTAATTTCTTAGCTTTATTTTTTATTTACGTTTTTTTTTTTTTATTTTGATTATATTGACTTTTTATTTCAGTAAAATATTAGTAAAGTAACTGTAAATAAATAAAATAACATAAGAAAAAAAGGAATCATGAATTCTTGAACAATGCATTTTTATGTTACGGCTTAAATAGTTTTGTCAAGGCATAGCTCGCAAAAACCTCCAGCAAAAGACTTGGTATTTAATTATTTAAATGAGAAATGAATCCTCCTTTCATAATCTCATTAAGTCCTCTCGTTAACGCTCTAATTTTCATTTTTTTTTTTTATCCTATCTTTTGATTACGACCGAGTTTCTTGTTCGACAAAAAGCCGATTTATATACAATAATCGGATTGTAGCGGGTATAGTTTAGTGGTAAAAGTGTGATTCGTTCTATTAATCCCTTAATAGTTAAGGGATCCCCCGGTTTGATAAATAATCCATTCCGATCAAAAACTTTATCTCGTAAAAAGGCTAAAATCCTTTATCTCTCAATGAAAAATTCGAGGAAGAATATACATTCTCGTGATTTGTATCCAAGAGTCAATTAGAAATTGAAAAAATGGTTTATGAAATTACGAAACATAATTTTTTTTTTGATTGGATCAATACTTCCAATTGAATGAGTATAAGTAAGGAATCCATGGATAAAGCTAGAAAGTTTATTTCTAATCGTAACTAAATCTTCCATTTTTCATTTCTTTTTGTATAGGGAAAATTGAAGCAAAATGGCTATTAGATTAAACAATGACTCTGGTTTACTAGAGACATCGGCAGATTTTTTAGCTCGGTGGAAACA